TAAAAAGTCATAGCAAAACCCGTCGCTACTTGGACTAAAAAACAAGTAAGTGTAATTCCTCCTAAACAATAAAATATATTGACATGAGGAGGGACATATTTACTAGTTATATCATCGGCAATCGCCTGAATCTCAAGACGTTCTTCGAACCAATCATAGACTTTATTGAGATAGGTAAACCACGGGACCCCCCTGAGAACCGTATATGAGAATTTCATCTCGTACGGCTCAAACAAAAATACTAAAATACTGGTTATTTGGAAAAGTGTTTAGAATGCCAAAATTTCAAGTTGGCTCACTCGTCTTTTCTCTTGATCCTTACCGGCCTCTTGAATATTCTATTATTTACTTCATTTTTTTTTGTAATGTGTATGTAATAAGATTTACTGCTATTTTTTTTTTTTTTCTTATTGATTAGAATTTTCTTGTTAAGACCCTATAGAATCAATTTGAAAACCTGAGATTCATACCGGAACCACGATGATTTCCCCAAAAAACCTTTCATCGAAGTCCAAAAATTCCCTGAGTAAGAACTGCTGGATCATCATTTATTCAATGAATAGATAGAATGAAAAAAAAATACAAAGAAATGATAAGCGGCGGCAGTTTTCATGAATCAAATTCCATTTCTTTTTCTAAATGAATTCTTAGAACTCTTTCATTTTTTTTCGTCCGGTTGCGAGGTCTAAATAGAAATATTCAATATGAATCATAGTTCTAACACTTTAGAATCTATTTCTTTTTCTAGAATTCCGTGCTCCAGATACTAGAATAAATATCTGACGGGGTAAAGCCATCTATCAAGATAAGATGACGTATCCATTTGATGTTCTGTACTATCAATAGAATCCATTATAACAAGTCACACACTCATATTCCGGAAATACAGAAACAAAGAAGTTTCGCGGTCGAACTACCAAATCAAAATGGAATGGGCTAAAAATGAACGATCTAAATGCTAAACTTGACTTTTCTATTGAAAAGCTAGTTAGTTGGTTCTTGTGAATCAAATTCTCTAATTCATAGAAATTTGGTCCAGTAAAAGGGACGAATTATAAATCTCTAAAAGAATAGAGAGAAATACCGCAAATAGGGCCATTGCAACCCCCATCAAAGGGGTAGTTCCCCACCCCGGAGCTACTTTACCATATTCTGAATTCAATGGTTTCAATAAATCTCCTACAACAGTTCGTCTTGGACCAGATCTAGAACTACCCTCAACGGTTTGTGTAGTCATAAATCCTATTTTTTTTTTTGAGATCTGTTGACTTTGTATACCATTCCGCTGTAGATAAAGGATCTTACCCTATAGATCCATTGTAGTCTTGATATTATATAATCATGGAAACAGCAACCCTAATTGCCATCTCTATAGCCGGTTTAATTGTAAGTTTTACTGGGTATGCCTTATATACTGCTTTTGGGCAACCCTCTCAACAACTAAGAGATCCATTCGAAGAACATGGGGACTAGTTGAAGTAATGAGCCCCCAATATCGTAATATTGGAGGCTCGTTACTTCAATTGAGATAATTCAAAATCATTTCGTGTTTTTAGTTGGAACTTGAGGGGGTTCTCTAAAAAAAATAGCGAAAAAAATGATTCCTAAAGTCGAGACTAAGAGGAATGTATAAACCAATGCTTCCATAGATTTGATCGTGGTTTACAATTATAGCTTTCATACCTGTTTTGGGGGTGGGGGGATTATCTCCTGGATAAAGAAAAAGAAAGAACAAGAGTAAAACAAAATGGAATGATTGAAATCACGATTGATCTAGTTCCCTATATCAAATTCAAATAACAACAAAAAAAGTCGAATCGAAAAGGAACAAACCTATTTCTATCAGACTCCCTGTTTTTTTGTTGTTGGATCTCCAAGTTTTTGGAATGCTCCAAATTCTACTTGCGCATCCAAATCTGGATCAATACCAGCAAAAACATCTCTGAACAAGGTTCTAGCACCATGCCAAATGTGACCGAAAAAGAAGAGCAGAGCAAACGAAGCATGTCCAAAAGTAAACCAACCCCTTGGACTGCTACGAAAAACACCATCCGATTTTAAAGTAGCACGATCTAATTCAAAAATTTCACCCAATTGAGCACGTCGAGCATATTTTTTCACGGTAGCAGGATCACTATAACTGACTCCATTGAGTTCGCCACCATAGAATTCAACAATTACACCGACTTGTTCCACACTATACTTCGATTCTGCCCTTCGAAAAGGAACATCCGCTCTAACAATTCCGTCTCCGTCTACCAAAACAACCGGAAATGTTTCAAAAAAAGTAGGCATACGACGTACAAAAAGTTCACGCCCCTCTTTGTCTCTAAAGATAGGATGCCCTAACCAACCAACCGCTATTCCATCTCCATTGTCCATTGAGCCCGCTCTAAACAAACCCCCTTTTGCCGGATTATTACCGATGTAATCATAAAAAGCTAATTTTTCAGGAATTTTAGACCAAGCTTCTGATAAACTTTGATTTTCGACTAGCCCA